AGTTTGTAAAATAAAATATTTAATACTTAGTAAATTAAATTGAGTGGGTGTTTAAAATATATATGTATATATAAATATGCACATATATAATAAATATCAAGATGTTTTGCGTAGGTGCGTATTAAATGAAGATAGTACTGGTTTTTAAGTTTAGTGGTGTATTTATGTAATTAAATTTAAGGTGTAGTAATAATGTATTACTATAATACGAAATTATAATGGGTTATTTCAGAAAATAATTTAACTAGAATATTGGCTTTGGGTGCCATCAGTGGGAGTTGAAGTCTCTCTTTTCTGGTAATGTTACTGAGGGTGGGTTGGGTTTACGTGCTTTAGGTCTTTCTTGGCTTAGGGGTTTGACAAGAAAACAGGCTTAATTAAGCGTAGGGGGGTAGGGGGGTTTGTCGCGTGAAAACCGGGGGATATAACAGGAATAGCTGAACAAAGAATAGATATGTATGCACGTGAATTAATATAATGTAATTCTTTAATTTATGTCTTACGATAATTAAACTATATTACTCATACAAGGAAAATGTTCCACCTTAATTTAACATTTCTATTTGCACTCTGAAATGCCAGGTGAAAAGAAACCAGAAAAAAATAACGTTATGCATATAAGAGAACGCCCGGCTTGGTGGGTAACGAGACATATGTACTACACCATTAATCAGATGCCAGTATAGTTAACTATTGAGGGGACAAGGTGTGATGTACCTGAAATAGGAACCAGATGCCAGAAATAGTTCATATTGTGCAACCCCCACTATTTGTGTCCCTGACCCATCATGCATGATATACCTTTATATATACTGGTTGGTGGTTTCTTACTACATTAAATATGTTATATGAAATGTTAGCTAGTGATTCCAAGGAAAAATTTGAGTTCGTTATTTTGGGGAATAATCTATTTCCCGGGTCGAAATAATTTACTTTGGGTTTTAAATTTATGCTTATGTATACCTTAGTGTTTAATACTTGCTTTATGGTTTAAAGAGTTTAATGGTGATAATACATAAATGTCTTAATACATTAATATTTAGTACTTGCTTTATGGTCTAAAGAATTTAATGGTGATAATACATAAATGTCTTAATACATTAATATTTAGTACTTGCTTTATGGTCTAAAGAATTTAATGGTGATAATACATAAATGTCTTAATACATTAATATTTAGTACTTGCTTTATGGTCTAAAGAATTTAATGGTGATAATACATAAATGTCTTAATACATTAATATTTAGTACTTGCTTTATGGTCTAAAGAATTTAATGGTGATAATACATAAATGTCTTAATACATTAATATTTAGTACTTGCTTTATGGTCTAAAGAATTTAATGGTGATAATACATAGATGTACTATACATTAATGTATAAAATCATAACTTGTTATTTACAGGGTTTGCTCTAGGAAGAAACTTATCTTCGCTTTTCGGACTACAAGACCGATGTTTTAATACTAAACTACTAGGGCGGCTTATTCTATTATTTTGTTTTCAATTCATCCTGCTAGGGGAAATAGAATAAGGAATAGTAGGAAGTAGAGTATTGATGCGACTTGTCCGATAATAATGAATGGGTGTTCTACTGGTATGCCCCCAATTCATGTTAAGACTATTATGTCGGCTACTAGTGTTCAGAAGAGTAGTTGGGTAATTGGGCGGAATGTTAAACTTCGTTGTTTTGAGGTGTGTAGAAGTGGGACAAGTATTAATACTAAGATTGAAAATAGTAGTGCGAGGACGCCCCCCAGTTTGTTTGGGATGGATCGGAGGATGGCATAAGCAAATAGGAAATATCACTCTGGTTTGATATGAGGGGGTGTAATTAGTGGGTTTGCAGGGGTGAAGTTTTCTGGGTCTCCTAGCAGATTGGGCGAAAATAGTGCCAGGAGTACGAGGGCTGCTAGTAAAATTACAAACCCAAGGAGGTCTTTGTATGTGTAATATGGGTGAAAGGAGATTTTGTCTGCGTTTGAGTTTAGCCCAACTGGGTTATTTGACCCGGTTTCGTGGAGAAATAGTAGGTGAAGGATGGTTGTGGCGGTGATAATAAAGGGCAGGAGAAAGTGAAATGCAAAGAATCGTGTTAGTGTTGCATTATCTACTGAAAACCCCCCTCAGATTCATTGAACGAGTGTGTTTCCTATATAAGGCACTGCGGATAATAGGTTAGTAATTACTGTGGCGCCTCAAAATGATATTTGTCCTCATGGTAAAACATAACCAACGAAGGCTGTTATCATGGTTAGTAATAAAAGGATTACGCCAACGTTTCAGGTTTTTTTATTCAGGTATGACCCATAATATAGGCCTCGGGCAATGTGTATATAAATGCAAATGAAGAAGAATGATGCTCCATTTGCGTGTGTGTTTCGGATTAATCATCCGTAATTAACATCTCGGCAGAGATGAGCCACTGATGAGAATGCAGTTGAGATATCGGAGGTGTAGTGTATGGCTAAGAATAGTCCGGTTAAGATTTGTGTAATTAGACACAGTCCTAGAAGGGATCCAAAGTTTCATCATGATGAAATATTAGATGGTGTTGGTAAATCAATCAGTGCGTCATTAGCAATTTTAATAAGAGGGTGTGTTTTTCGTAGGCTTGCCATTAGGTTTTTATAGTTGAAGTACAACAGTGGCTCTTCAGGTCATTAGTCTTAGTTAGAGTCTAAGTAAAAACTATGATTTATTTTATGTCTTTTATGTTGATGGCTTTAGTTATAGGTTTAATTGCTGTTGCTTCTAACCCTGCGCCGTATTTTGCTGCGTTTGGGCTAGTTGTAGCAGCTGTGGTTGGGTGTGGAGTTTTAGCTATTTTTGGGGGTCCTTTTTTATCACTAGTACTTCTTCTAATTTATTTAGGTGGGATACTTGTAGTTTTTGCTTACTCGGCGGCTTTGGCTGCCGAGCCTTTTCCCGAGGCCTGGGGGGATCGTACTGTATTTGGATGAATTTTAATTTACTTGCTCGGGGTTGGGCTGGTGTCAGGGGTTTTTTGAGAGGGTTGATATGGGGGCTATTGAATAGAGGTAGGTCGGTTTGATCGGTTTTCTATTTTACAGGGTGACACTAGTGGTGTGGCTATTATGTATTCGTTTGGTGGGGAGATATTAATTATCTGTGCTTGGGTGCTGCTGTTGTCTTTGTTAGCTGTGTTGGAGGTTACTCGTGGACTTAGTCGTGGGGTTCTTCGGGCAGTTAGATAAGTGCTGGCATGGTGGCTAAGATTAGGGTTAAGATAAAGATGGTTAAGTAGGTTTTAATTATCCCTTGTGAGATGTCATTTGTAATTTTTGCTATGGTTGTTTGAGTTAATGCTAAGCCTTTTGGCCCAACAGTTTCAAGTCATGTTTTATCAATTTGGGTGGCAATTGACTGCCCTAATATAAGTTTAATTTTTGGGGCAAGTCGGTGGGCGGTTATTGGAAAAAATCCTAGTGTATTAGAAAAGTTGTAGGGCAGTAAAATAATTTTTATTTGTTTGTGAGTTGTTTTGACTAGGTCTGCGGCTATTAATAAGCCGGCTGTTGTTACTAATAAAGTTATTGTTTTAAGGGCAGTCGGTATCGTTATAATAGGTGTTTTTATAGGTACGAAGTTTTGTGTGATAATAAAGCCTGCAATAATACTCCCTCAAGCAAGTCGTTTAATAGGTAAAATTACTAGTGGGTTGTTTTCGTTAATTGGAGCTAGTGGTAAAAATCGTGGGGTTCCTATGGTTACAAAATATATTAGTCGAAAGCAGTAGGCTGCGGTGAATGATGTGGCTAGTAATGTTAAGGTTAGGGCTCAGGCGTTTAGGTTAGAGGTGTTTAGGGATTCAATAATCAGGTCTTTTGAGAAGAACCCTGCTAAAAATGGGGTTCCTATTAGGGCTAAGTTGCCGATTGTAAAGTAGGCTGAGGTGGCAGGTAAGCTGTTAAATAGTCCTCCTATTTTTCGGATGTCTTGTTCATCGCTTAGGCTGTGAATTACTAGACCTGAACATAAAAATAGTATAGCTTTGAAAAAAGCGTGTGTGCAGATGTGTAGAAATGCTAGTTGTGGTTGATTAAGCCCAATTGTAACTATTATTAGCCCTAGTTGACTTGATGTTGAGAAAGCTACAACTTTTTTGATGTCATTTTGCGTTAAAGCACAGGCGGCTGAGAATAATGAAGTGAGTGCTCCGAGGCAAAGGCAGATTGTTAGTATTAGTTCATTATTTTCTATTAGGGGGTGGAGGCGGATTAGTAGGAAGATTCCTGCAACTACTATAGTGCTTGAGTGGAGTAGAGCAGATACTGGTGTTGGGCCTTCTATTGCAGAGGGAAGTCATGGGTGAAGGCCAAATTGAGCTGATTTTCCTGTAGCTGCTAAGATAACCCCTAGAAGGGGGATTGTTAAATCAAGGTTTTTTGACAGAATAAAGATTTGTTGAATTTCTCAGGAGTTAATGTTTATTGCAAATCAGGCTATGGCTATAATTAATCCAATATCCCCTACGCGGTTGTAGATTATGGCCTGCAAGGCTGCTGTGTTGGCATCTGCGCGCCCGTATCATCACCCGATAAGTAAAAATGATATAACCCCCACTCCTTCTCAGCCAATAAATAGTTGGAATAAGTTGTTGGCTGTAACTAGAATAATTATAGCTGTTAAGAATATAAGTAAGTATTTAAAAAAGCCATGAATGTTTGGGTCTGAAAGCATATATCATAATGCAAATTCTAGGATAGACCAGGTCACATATAAAGCAATCGGCACAAATATTATAGAGTAGAAGTCAAGTTTAAGACTAATGTCAATATTAAATGTTTGGATGTTTATTCAGTGTCAGTTTGTAGTGATGCCTTCTGTTTTTGTGTTTAAAAAAATTGTTAGTGAAAAAAGGCTAATGATGAATGCGGAACTTACAGTGTTTTTTATATTTTTTGCTGATTCTGGTTTTTGTATAGGGGTTGTTAATATCAATAGTAATGGGCGTAGCAGAGTAAAAATAGTTAGGAGTAACAGTGAGTTTATGGCTAGTAGTATCTACTTTTACTTGGAATTGCACCAAGAATTTTTGGTTCCTAAGACCAACGGATGTGCTGTTATCCTTTAAAAGTAAGGAAGCCGGGGATTTTAACCCCGGTAGATAAGAATTAGCAGTGCTTACTGTTTTCTGTGCTTCCTTGGTGAGTAAGGGGGTTTTAACTCCTATGTTTAGAATCACAATCTAATATTTTGGTTAAATTATACTTACAGTAGCATCACCCTCAGATGAGTTCTGGTTTAAGTACTAGGAGGAGGATGGGGGCTAGATGGAGGATAAGTAGCAGGTGTTCTCGGCTATGGAATAACTCGAGTCCTGTGAGGTGGTTTGGTAGGGGTCCTCGTTGTGATGTTGTTAGTAGGTATATTGAATAGCCGGCAGTAATTAATGTTCCCAGTCCTGTAAGTAGGATGGTTCATGGGGACCATTTAAATAGGGTTGTGATAATTGTAATTTCTCCTATTAAGTTAGGGAGGGGCGGGATGGCTATGTTGGCAAGGCTGGCAATAAGTCATCAGGTTGTAGCTAGTGGGAGGGCTATTTGAAGTCCTCGGGTTATAATTAGGGTTCGGGTACCAGTTCGTTCATATATTGTATTGGCTAAGCAGAATAGGGCAGAGGATACTAATCCGTGGGAGATTATTAGAATAAGTGCTCCTGAAAACCCTCAAGGAGTCTGGCTTAAAATTCCACCTACAACCAATCCTATGTGGCTTACAGAGGAATAGGCGATTAGTAGTTTTGTGTCTGTTTGTCGTAGGCATATTGAACTAGTTATGACAATTCCTCAGAGTGCTAGGATAATAAATAGGTAAATTAATTGTTTTGGTGGTGGGGTCAATATAGCTATTATGCGTATTATTCCATATCCTCCTAATTTTAATAAAATTGCTGCAAGTACTATTGATCCGGCTACAGGGGCTTCTACGTGTGCTTTTGGTAGTCATAGGTGAATACCATATAGAGGTATTTTAACCAGGAATGCTATTAAGCAGCCTGCCCATAAGAATGAATAATCAAATGGGGTAAATTGTAGGGGTTTTGAGTATTGGATAATTATTATTGAGAGCGTTCCTGTAGTTTTTTGAATGGTAAATAGAGAAACTAAAAGTGGTATAGATCCTGCTAAGGTATAGAATATAAAGTAGGTTCCTGCGATTAAGCGTTCAGGGTTAGCCCCTCACCGAGTAATAATAATTAAGGTTGGAATGAGTGTAGCCTCAAATATAATATAGAATATAGCCAGCTCTGTAGCACCAAATGCTATAATTAGGGTGGCTTGTAAGAGGGTGAGGGCTGTAATATATGCACGTTGTCGAATTTCGGGCTCAGCACTTAGATGATTTTGACTAGCTAAAATTATTAATGGTAATAATCAGCATGTTAGTACTAATAAGGGGCTTGACAGCGGGTCGATAGCTATGTAGGTGTTGGTGAGGGTTCATCCAGTTTCGGAGGTCCAGGATAACCATGTTAGGCTGATGAGGGCAATTAAAAGGCTATAGGTTACTGTAGTTGCTCAGAGCCATTTAAATGGAATTAATCAGATTGTTGGGGTTAGTATAGTCATGGGAATTAGTACTTTTAGCATTGTAGGAGGCTGAGGTTTTGTAGGTGGTCGGTTCCGTGGGTGCGGGTAGTGGCTACTAGTAATGCTAGGCCTATGCCTGCTTCGCAGGCAGAAAAGGCTAAGAATAGCATAGGTGCCGTAAAAAATCCTGTGACTTCAAGTTGTAGGGCTCATATAGTTAGTGCAATAAATAAGGATAGTATTATGCCTTCTAGGCATAAAAGTGCGGAGAGCAGGTGTGTGCGGTGAAATGTTAAACCTATTAAGCCTAGGGTAAATGCTGCACTAAAGCTGAAATGTACAGGTGACATAAGAAGGCCATGGGGTTAAACCATAATTTTCTGAGTCGAAATCAGAGGTCTTAGTTTTGGACTAGCCTTCTATTCTGCTCATTCTAGGCCACCTTGAGTTCATTCATAAATTAACCCTAGGATTAGTAGAGTTAAGACTGCTGAGACTCAAAGGAGTGTTTTAGTTGGGTTGTGTAGTTGGTTTGCTCACGGGATAGGGAGGAGGAGGGCAATTTCCAGGTCAAATAGTAGAAAGAGGATTGCCACGAGGAAGAAGCGCAGGGAGAATGGTAGTCGAGCAGATCCTAGTGGATCAAACCCGCATTCGTAGGGGGATAATTTTTCAGCATTTGAGTTTATTTGTGGCAATCAAAAGGATACAATTGCTAGGATTGTGGACAGAGTTGTTGTAATAGTTAAAACAGTTATAATTAAGTTCATTATCTTTCCTTGGAATTTAACCAAGACTGTGTAATTGGAAGTCACTTGTACTAATATTAATACTAGAAAGATTATGAGCCTCATCAATAGATGGATACGTAGAGGAATAGTCATACTACGTCTACAAAGTGTCAGTATCAGGCAGCAGCCTCAAAGCCAAAGTGGTGCTCAGATGTGAAGTGGTGCCGGATTTGTCGAAAGAGGCATACTATTAGGAAGGAGGACCCGATAATGACGTGTAACCCATGAAATCCTGTGGCGACAAAGAATGTTGAGCCATAAACCCCGTCTGCAATTGTAAATGGTGCTTCATAGTATTCCATAGCTTGGAGCGCGGTAAAGTAAAGCCCTAGGATAATAGTCATTGCTAGGGAGTGGATAGCTTGTTTTCGTTCTCCCTCCATAATGCTGTGGTGGGTTCATGTTACTGTAACACCTGATGCTAGTAATACGGCTGTATTAAGAAGTGGCACTTCGAATGGGTCTAAGGGGATAATTCCTATTGGGGGCCAGTGTCCCCCTAGTTCTGGGGTTGGTGCTAGGCTTGAGTGGTAGAAAGCTCAGAAGAACCCCAGGAAAAAGAATACTTCAGAGGTGATAAATAGAATTATTCCGTATCGTAATCCCTTTTGCACTGGGAGCGTGTGGTGGCCCTGGAAGGTTCCTTCTCGAATAATATCACGTCATCACTGACATGTTGTTAGGATAAGGAGAATTACTCCTGCGGCTATTAGTGTTGCTGAGTGAAAGTGAAATCAGATTGATAAGCCTGATGTTATTAGTAGAGCCGCGATGGCTCCGGCTAGTGGTCATGGGCTTGGGTCAACTATGTGGAAGGCATGTGCTTGGTGGGCCATTAGATGTTTTCTTGTAGATATAGGCTTAGAAGTAATACAAATACATAAGCTTGAATTATTGCAACTGCAATTTCTAGTAGTGTAAGCAGGAAAAGTACGATAGCAGATAAAATTGCTACTGTAGGTAATATGGGTATTAAAACAAATACGGCTGTAGCAATAAGTTGAATTAGCAGGTGGCCGGCTGTTAGGTTAGCTGTAAGTCGAACCCCTAGGGCTAGTGGTCGGATAAGTAGGCTGATTGTTTCAATAACAATAAGTATTGGAATTAAAAGAATTGGTGTTCCTTCTGGTAGGAGGTGCCCTAAGGCAATTGTTGGTTGGTTTCGCAGGCCAATAATTACTGTGGCGAGCCACAGTGGCACGGCAAGTCCTAGGTTTAGGGACAGCTGTGTTGTTGGGGTGAAAGTATATGGGAGTAGGCCTAGTATATTAGTAGTGGCTAGAAAAATTATTAAAGAGGTTAATAAGAGTGCTCATTTATGCCCTCCTGTGTTTAGGGGCATTATTAGCTGATTTGTAAATTGGTTAATAAATCATTCTTGGAGTGTAGTGAGTCGATTGTTAAGTCATCGTGGCGAGGAGCCCGGATAAAGAATTCAGGGTATAATAATTGCGATCGCAATTAATGGGACGCCCAGATATGATGGACTAATAAATTGGTCGAAGAAGCTTGTTATCATGGTCAGTTTCAGGGCTCAGTTTTATGTTTTTTAGTGTTTATTAAGGTTGGTTCATTTGGTGTAGTATAGTTTATAATTTTGGTTAGAGTAAGGATTAAGAGGGTTAATCAAGAAAGTACAAAAATTATAAGCCAAGGGTTTGGGTTTAATTGTGGCATATCACTGAGGGTGGTCGGGAGGCACCAGTCTTTGGCTTAAAAGGCCACTGCTTTGTCCAATAATTAAGCTTCTTAGTGAGGTATTTTCTAGTATTGATGAGGATCAGTCTTCGAAGTGTTTTAGTGGAACTGCTTCTACTACGATAGGCATAAAGCTGTGGTTAGCACCACAGATTTCAGAACATTGTCCGTAGAATATGCCGGGGCGTAGGGTAGTGAAGGTGATTTGATTTAGTCGCCCTGGGACTGCATCTATTTTTATACCTAAAGATGGGACAGCTCAGGAATGTAATACATCTTCAGCGGACACCAAGATTCGAATAGGGGACTCTGTAGGGATAACTATTCGGTGGTCAGCCTCTAAGAGCCGGAATTGTCCAGGGGTGAGGTCCTGGGTGGGAACCATATAGGCGTCAAAGCCTAAATTTTCATAATCTGTATATTCATAGCTTCAGTATCACTGATGTCCTATTGCTTTAATTGTTAGGTGTGGGTCATTAATCTCATCTATTAAATATAAGATGTGTAGGGAGGGTAGAGCAATAAAGATTAAAACAATAGCCGGTAAAATGGTTCATACAATTTCAATTTCTTGGGAGTCTAAGATGTATTTATTGGTAAGCTTAGTTGAGACTATTGCAAGAATAATGTATAGCACCAAAGTGCTAATTAAGAATACAATTATGAGTGTGTGGTCGTGAAAGTGAAGAAGTTCCTCTATAATGGGTGATGCTGCGTCTTGAAATCCTAGTTGGACTGGGTGGGCCATATGTTATAAGTTTAAGACATGTAGGATATTAGCCTACTACTTTACCTTGACAAGGTAATATAATTTATTTTACTAATGTCTTTAAAAGGAAGTGACAGAGTGGTTATGTGACTGGCTTGAAACCAGTGTATGGGGGTTCAATTCCTCCCTTTCTCGTATCCAAGAGCTTGAACAAATACGGGTTCTTCATATGTGTGATAAGGAGGGGGGCACCCATGTAGTCATTCTACGTTTGTTATTGTTATTTCTACAAATAGTACTTCACGTTTGGCAGTAAAGGCTTCTCATAAAATAAATAGGAATATAATTACTGCTACAAGAGATATTAGTGATCCAATAGAGGATACTGTATTTCATAGGGCATAGGCGTCTGGGTAGTCGGAGTATCGCCGTGGTATGCCTGCTAGGCCTAGGAAGTGTTGGGGGAAGAATGTAAGATTTACACCAATAAACATTACCCCAAAGTGAATTTTTGTTCAGGTCTCATGTATAGTGTATCCAGTTAAAAGTGGAAACCAGTGTACAAAGGCCGCTATAATGGCGAATACAGCACCTATTGATAGTACATAGTGGAAGTGTGCAACTACGTAGTATGTGTCGTGAAGAACAATGTCTAGTGATGAATTAGCTAATACAATCCCTGTGAGCCCCCCAACTGTAAACAGAAAAATAAATCCAAGAGCTCATAGTATTGGGGTCTCTCATTTAACTGCCCCTCCGTGAAGTGTTGTTAATCAGCTAAATACTTTTACACCTGTAGGGATAGCAATAATTATTGTTGCGGATGTAAAGTATGCACGAGTGTCTACGTCCATTCCAACAGTGAATATGTGGTGGGCTCAGACAATGAAGCCTAGGAGGCCAATGGCCATTATAGCTCAGACCATGCCTATATAACCAAATGGTTCTTTTTTACCTGAGTAGTAGGCTACAATATGGGAAATAATACCAAACCCCGGGAGAATTAAAATGTAAACTTCTGGGTGACCAAAGAATCAGAATAGGTGTTGGTAAAGAATTGGGTCGCCTCCTCCTGCAGGGTCAAAAAATGTGGTATTAAGGTTTCGGTCTGTCAAGAGCATTGTAATCCCGGCAGCCAATACCGGCAATGATAGAAGAAGTAGTACAGCGGTTACAAGTACAGATCACACAAATAGGGGTGTTTGATATTGGGAAATGGCTGGGGGTTTTATGTTAATAATCGTGGTAATAAAATTAATAGCCCCTAGAATTGATGAAATACCGGCTAGATGTAGTGAAAAAATTGTTAAGTCTACTGATGCCCCTGCGTGGGCTAGGTTGCTTGCAAGAGGCGGATAGACTGTCCACCCTGTCCCAGCCCCAGCCTCAACCCCAGAAGAGGTTAATAATAGCAGAAACGATGGGGGTAGAAGTCAAAAGCTTATATTGTTCATTCGTGGGAATGCTATATCGGGGGCGCCGATTATTAGTGGCACAAGTCAGTTTCCAAAGCCTCCAATTAGGACAGGCATTACTATGAAGAAAATTATTACGAAGGCATGGGCAGTAACGATAACATTATAAATTTGGTCGTCACCTAAAAGCGATCCGGGTTGGCTAAGCTCAGCGCGGATAAGAAGGCTTAGTGCGGTTCCCACTATTCCAGCTCAGGCACCGAATACAAGATAAAGGGTGCCAATGTCTTTATGGTTGGTAGAGAAAAATCAGCGTGTAATTGTCACAGGTAGGGTGGCCGAGTGCAGGCGGTGGGTTGTAGCCCCAAAGATGGAGGTTTTAATCCTCCCTCTACCAAAGCCCTGTAGTGTATTATACATATTGGAATGCAATTCCAGAGTCGTAGGTTAACTCTCTGCCGGGGCTTTCCCGCCTTTTTTTTGAACAGGCGGGAAAGAGTAGATGGATGCTCACTGGTTTGGGCGCTTAGCTGTTAACTAAGAGTTTGTAGGATCGAGGCCTTCCCATCTAGAAAGGTCTTAATTTAATAAAAATATCTGAATTGCACTCAGGTTATGTAAGTTAGTATCTTGCAAATCTTAGCAGGAATTAGGAGATTTTCACTTCTAATATAGGCTTTGAAGGACTATGGTTTGATGTTAACCTAAATTCCTAGGAGGTTAGTACAATAATGGTTGGGGTAATTGGTAGTAGGCTTAGTGATAGTACAGTGAGTAAGGCTAATGGCAGGGAAGCTTGGGTTGTTTTTAGTCGTCATGGGGCTATAGCATTTGCTGTGTTTGGAAAATTGGTTAGTGTTAGTGTATAGCATAGTCGTATGTAGAAGTATAGGCTAATTATGCTTGATATTGCTATGGTTAAAGCAGTAATGGTGAGATCTTGTTTTGCTAGTTCGTCTAAAATTAGTCATTTTGGTAGGAACCCTGTGAGTGGGGGGAGGCCCCCTAGGGACAATAATACTAGCATAGTTGTGAGTGCCAGTGTTGGGTTTTTTGTTCAGGCTGTTGAGAGTATATTAATTTTAGTAATAAATAATATTTTAGTGGAGAGGAATATTGTGGATGTTATAATGATGTATATTCATAGTGCAGTTAGAGTTAGTTGGGGGGCGTATTGAATAATAATAATTATTCATCCTATGTGGGCAATTGAGGAGTAGGCGAGGGTTTTTCGCAGTTGGGTTTGATTTAATCCTCCTCACCCCCCGACCAGTGCAGAGGTAACTCCTAGGAGGGTTAGGAGTGTTGGATTAATATTGTGGGCTGTCTGGGTTATAAGTGCGAGTGGGGCAAGTTTTTGTCAAGTGGATAAAATTAATCCTATTATTAGGTCTAGTCCTTGTATAACTTCGGGCAATCAAAAGTGTAGGGGTGCTAAACCAATTTTAAGTGCTAGAGCAGTTGTGAATATAGTGTTGGCAATGGGGTTTAATAAATTAGTAATGTTTCATTCTCCTGTTGTTCAGGCATTTGTTGTGCTTGCAAATAAGATTATTGCTGCTGCAGCAGCTTGAATTAAAAAATATTTTGTGGCTGCTTCTACTGTTCGGGGGTGGTGATGTTGTGCTATTAATGGAATAATAGCTAGAGTATTAATCTCTAACCCTATTCAGGCCAGCAGTCAGTGGTGACTGGTAAGAGTCAGGGTGGTGCCTAGTCCAAGGCTAAATATTAAGATTGCGAAGACGTATGGGTTTATTGGTGGAGGATGGGGTATAACCATCATTTTTGGGGTATGGGCCCAAAAGCTTCTTTAGCTGATTCCGCCTTAGGAAGTGGTGTAAAGGAAGCACCTAGAGTTTTGATCTCTTGAGTTTGGGTTCAAATCCCTTCTTTCTAGGAACTGAGGGGATTTTAACCCCTGTAAATCACTCTATCAAAGTGGTCCTTGGGTGCTCAGGCACGGTTCCTTAATAGGAGCTAGGGGGAAGTCCTGCTAGTGCAATGGGTAGGGCGGCGTGTCATAGTACAAAGGCGAGTGCTAGTGGGAGGAAGTTTTTTCATATTAAGTGTATTAATTGATCATATCGGAATCGTGGATAAGAGGCACGTACTCATAAGAATAATACTGATAGGAGTGCAGTTTTGGATATGAGGTTGGTTGTTGTAAGTTCTGGTGTTTTTGGGTGATATAGGGGTCCTAAAAATAGTACAGCTGATAAGGTGTTTATTAATAGGATGTTAGCATATTCTGCCAGGAAGAATAGGGCGAAGGGTCCTCCTGCATATTCTACATTAAACCCTGAGACCAGTTCTGATTCACCCTCTGTTAGGTCAAATGGTGCTCGGTTTGTTTCGGCCAGGGTTGAAATATATCATATTGCAGCTAAAGGTCAGGCAGGAATAAGTAGCCAGATGCTTTCTTGGGTAGTATAAAATGTTTGTAGGCAGTAGTCCCCTGAAAGAATAACTAGTGAGAGGATAATAAGTCCGAGGCTTACTTCATATGAGATTGTCTGGGCCACGGCCCGGAGGGCCCCAATTAGTGCATATTTTGAGTTTGATGCTCAGCCTGCTCCTAGAATTGAATATACTGTTAAGCTTGATAGGGCTAATAAGAATAGGACTCCTAGGTTGAGGTTAATTAGTGGGGAGGGTATTGGTATTGGTGCTCATAGTATTATGGCTAGGGTGAGTGCTAATGTTGGCATGGCCAAAAACAGGAATGGGGATGATGTAGATGGGCGGATTGGTTCTTTAATAAATAGTTTTAACCCATCGGCAATAGGCTGTAATAAGCCGTGGGGCCCTACGACATTGGGTCCTTTTCGTAGTTGTATATAACCTAGTACTTTTCGTTCAATTAGTGTTAGGAAGGCCACTGCTAGTAGAATTGGTACGACTAGTGTCAGGGGACTAATTAGGCTGGTTAATAGGGTATATAACATTAGTTGGGGGAGGGATTTGAACCCTCGGTTGAAAGGGCTTAGGTCTTTTGCACTTACCATGCTCTGCCACCCCAATATATCCTTATTTAGGCCAATTTGGCTTGGCCTCCCTTTCTTTATTAATTTGTTTTCATAAGTTAGGGGTGGGGTGTGCCTTAGGCATGGACCCCTCTTTTCCTGTCCTTTCGTACTGAGAAAAGTGGCGTTACAGATAGAAACTGACCTGGATTGCTCCGGTCTGAACTCAGATCACGTAGGACTATTAATCGTTGAACAAACGAACCCTTAATAGCGGCTGCACCATTAGGATGTCCTGATCCAACATCGAGGTCGTAAACCCCCTCGTCGATATGAACTCTGGGAGAGGATTGCGCTGTTATCCCTGGGGTAACTTGGTTCGTTATTCGGCTTTGTAGCCGGGTCATGTTTGGTCAGATATTCTGTGGCTTAGAGATGTCTCTCTTAGTTTTAGGACAATTGTCCCAGTCCACTGTGGAGGATTTATTTTTCTCCGTGGTTGCCCCAACCGAAAGTAGAGTCTCACTCTATGGGGTTTTTATTTTTTATTGAGTTATTTAACGTAGTTGAGTCTTGTACTTTAAGCTCTACAGGGTCTTCTCGTCTTGTATAATAATACCCGCTTCTGCACGGGTAGATCAATTTCACTGACTTGAAAAGAGAGACAGTTAAGCCTTCGTTTGGCCATTCATACAGGTCTTTAATTAAAAGACTAATGATTACGCTACCTTTGCACGGTCAGAATACCGCGGCCGTTGAATCTATAATCACTGGGCAGGTTTGACCTCCTATGTGTGGTTTGTTGCAGGAGGCGATGTTTTTGGTAAACAGGCGGGGCTTGTGTTTGCCGAGTTCCTTTCTTTTCTTTTAGTCTTTCCTATAAAATTACACTCCAGTGTGGGGTTAACGATTGAGTATTAGGTTGTGGGTTTTTCTTGGTGGTTTTTGTAGTCCACATTGCTCTCTTGGGTTGGGTTCGTTAGTTACCAGTGGTTGGTCCAATCTGGTTTACACTTGTGTTGGGAGAAGGGTGGGCCTTCTTGTTACTAATTTTAGCATAGTTTCTTCCATGTGTGCATGGATTATCCTAATAGTATTTAGGGAAGTAAGATTTTTTATCTGAATAATAAATTTATTTCTGTCTGAGCTTTAACGCTTTCTTTTTAGGTGGCTGCTTTTAGGCCCACTGGGATAGTATATTTTTTATATTGTGATCTTTATTCTCCTATGTAAGGTTGTGTCCTTTATTAAAGGGGCTGTACCCCCTTTAATTAACTCTCGTGTATTTTCTCTTTTATCTTTGGGTGTATATTTGGGTTGTTGATTTGAGGTGTGCGAGGCTGAACTTTTATTCATTTCTTAGGTGACCAGCTATCACCAGGTTCGATAGGTTTGTCACTTCTACCCGGAGCTCTTCCCACTCTTTTGCCACAGAGACGGGTTGGCCCTACATAGGTTGTCTCGGGGTAGCTCACCTGGTTTCGGGGTTTAAAACTAAAAGTCTTTTTGCTTGTATTTACTGGTTAAATCATGATGCAAAAGGTACAAGGTTTAGTCTTTGCTTTTTGGTACTTATAGGAGTTATTTCATTTCTTTTTCAACTTTCCCTCGCGGTACTGTTTTCTATTGCTTTAAATAAATTTTTCTGTCTCTCATACTTAAGTAAAAGAATGGTTTAGTTTTTTCTGTTGGGTTGATTTTGTAATATTTATATTGTTTAGTTATTTTATTGAATAAGCTAGTTGTTTAGTTCAGGGTGATTCAATTTTCATGAATGTTTTCTCGGTGTAGATGAGATGCCTGGGTACTCGGCCACGCCCTGAGTTGGTCCAAGTGCACCTTCCGGTACACTTACCATGTTACGACTTGCCTCCTCTTGTCTATACTATTTTATTAGGTATTTAGGCGTATTTTTGACAGGGGAGGGTGACGGGCGGTGTGTACGTGTCTCAGAGCCGGGTTCAAGGGGACACTCTGTTTCCCCTTTACTTCTAAATCCTCCTTCAAGCATTATTTCATGGTGAATATTCGTAATGTTCTGTAGTAGAAAATGTAGCCCATTTCTTCCCACTTCATGTGCTACACCTTGACCTGTCATTCTGGGTTGTGCCCACTTTGCTTACTATGTTACCTTCACAGGGTAAGCTGGCGACGGCGGTATATAGGCTGATATAACTAAAAGTGGTGAGGTTTAGCGGGGGTTATCGGTTCTAGAACAGGCTCCTCTAGGTGGATCTGAGTCACCGTCAAGTCCTTTGGGTTTTAAGCTAGTGCTTGTAGTACCCTGGCGGATATTTAGTTGTATTTTGATATCTAGGTTTACGGCTGAGCATAGTAGGGTATCTAATCCTAGTTTGTTTGTCAGCTTTCGTGGGGTCAGATGTATTTAAAGCTACTTTCGTATTGGGGTCTCAGACAGCTAGAAGCGTACGACAGCCGAAGGGTCATTTAGCTTTATTTAATTATTTACTTAACCACCCTTTACGCCGTTGTATTATCAACTAGAGCCTATTCGTCTAACCGCGGTGGCTGGCACGAGTTTTACCGGCTCATTTAACACTGACTGAGTCAAGCTTTCACTTATAGCTCAATATTTATTACTGCTGCATTCCCTTGGGGGCGTGGCTGGGCTAGGCGTCTTGGGCTAATTTTTGTGCCTGATGCCTGTTCCTCTTTTCCGGGAAGGATATAGAGGATATATTCACGGGGTTGCGGATACTTGCATGTATAAGTTGGGTTAGAGCTGATAATAAGGCTGGGACTATACCTTTGTGCATACGGAGTTGTTTAAGACTCATTTTAGCATCTTCAATGCTATGCTTTGTATTAAGCTACGTTAGC